ATTATCCATCCTAGAATCCTGTTTTCCCTATTTCTACTTTACTTAATAGAATAGTCTCTGCCTATTGTTCAAATTACGAATTCATTGTAGAGTTGAAAAAAAAAAGACAAGAACCGAAGTCAAATACTCTTCTTCACAATATAAATACTATGACTGACTAGTTCTACGGTACAAGGAATTCTTTAAATAGAGGAGAAAAAACTAGTCATAATTTATCAACAAAAATTTAGTTCTTTCCTAAAAATTCATTTCGGACAATTGAACCTTTTCAAATTGTTTCTTTTTAAGAACCAAAAAGATTTGTGCCAAAATAATAGATGCCAAGAAGAACAATAGACCTTGTACACGTAACGGATCTTGAAGCACTATTTCTGCATCCCCCTGACCAAATCCACCCACATTAGGATTACTCGTTAATGGTTGATCAAGTTTGATAGATTCACCCTCTGAAACAAGAAGTTCTGGTCCCGGCGGTATAATATCAATCACTTCACGTCCATCCGATGCATCCACTATCGTTATTTCGTATCCACCTTTTTCTTTTCGTATAATTTTATTTACTATACCTGTTGCTGTAGCATTATAAACATTATTATTACTCTTGCTCCCGTCGGGATAAATCTGACCCCTTCCCCTATTCCCGCCTACATATATAGGATATTTTAAGAAGTGAACATCTCTCTTAGTAGCGGGATCTGGAGAAAGAATAGGAAAGGTAATTTCACTATATTTCTTCCCAGGAACGGGGCCTACCACAAGAATATTTTTTTTTGTGGGACGATAGCTTTGAAAAGACAAATTCCCTATCTTTTCTTTAATCTCAGGCGAAATACGATCAGGAGGGGCCAATTCAAAACCCTCTGGTAAAATAAGAACAGCACCTACATTCAAAGCCCCTTTTTTACCATTAGCAAGAACTTGTTTAACTTGCATATCATAAGGAATTCGAACAACTGCTTCAAATACAGTATCGGGAAGTACCGCTTGTGGAACCTCAATATCTACAGGCTTATTAGCTAAATGGCAATTAGCACATACAATCCGCCCGGTAGCTTCTCTCGGATTTTCATAACCCTGTTGAGCAAAGATGGGATATGCATTTGAAATGGGTGCTCGAGTTATTATATATATCATAAGCAATACGGAAATGGATCGGGTAATCTCTTCCTTTATCCAAGAAAAAGCATTTCTAGTTTGCATGGTCCAATCATTCATCCTGAGCATTTCTACAATAAGATTAGGTAGGTTACTGGCATAGTTCCCTATCCATTATTCTGCTATTTACTCAAATAATTTTCCTAGAATATAGGAAGAATACGAATAGAACGAAAATTAAGTCAATTTTTGAATGTTTAGCTTTTAGATACAAAAAAACAAATTTTAGAATTGGATCAGTGGATCATTTTTTCAGTCATTCATTGAATGATAAATCACTACAAGTGACGGAGATACACGATTTAAATAACGGAAAATCCAGTATTTAAAAATTGTATCTAAAATTACTGGAAAAGTGGAAACAAGACCAGATAGAATTTGATCATTCTGAGTAAATCCAAAATCTTTATAGACAGACCCAATCATCAGTTCCCAACCATGAGTTGAATGGAATCCTATACATAAATCAGTTAAGAAAAGGATAGAAAAAGCTTTTATTGTATCACTTAAGTTATATAGAAATTCTTGAACCCAAGAGTTAAGAATAATGAGTTCTTGATTACCCCTAATAGAATAACCACTTAGAATAAGGAAACATATTATATTTGTACAGAAATGCAAAATCGTATGGATACGGTCTTGGTTGTTCGTCTCGATCCATTGGATGGTTTCTTTGTAGATTTCCATACGAAGATTTTGGAAATGTGTTTCCGGGTATTCCTTTAGCATTTCATCCAAGAGGAACAGTTCCTCGAACTCTATCAATTTCTTTAAAATCATTTTTTCTTGAATAATATTCAAGAAAATTTCAGATTGTTTCGTATTCCACCAATTAGTAATCCAAGATTCCAGACTTTTCTTAAATGTAAAAGAGATGCACCAGGGCAAAAAGACTATAGATGTAAGACATAGAGGGGGAATGAATGCTTTCTTTTTTGCCATTTTTCGTCTTTAATGAACTCAGTTTCATCTCATTTGTCGACTATATAGAATCATAATTTTTCTATCAAGCATAAGTTCTATTACAAGTAAATAGAAGTAATAGAGCCTAGCCTATGTATCAATTTCTAATTTTTTTTAATCTAAATTGAGAATCGATTTTTTTTATTTGTAATTTGGAAGTTTGTTTTTTCCTTTAATTTGGAAATAAAGAATACAAAATAATACAGAAATAAAAAAAAAAAAAGAAATGCTTTGAGAAAGCATTTCTTTTTTTGATACAACGATTTCCATTGGTAGACTCAAGAATATGGAACGATTTCCATTGGTACACTCAAGAATCTGGACAAGTCCCAAGCTTTTTGTATAACATTGCGTGGAGTCCTATCATAATAATCATCAACAGGAGTCAAGGGAATGGTCCCTTGTTCTCTTGTTTGCATATAAAGGACACCACTACTGGGTTCTGGGTTAGGGTTAGCTTGTAGTATGAGGGACTGAATATCTTCCATACGAACTCGGAGAAAAATACGACGATATGTTCCAGGAAATCCATAACGAAAAAAACACACCATTCTATTTTTTTTATCGAAAAAATTATAACCACTCCCCACATTCCAAAAAATTAGAAGCCACCAATGTAAACTTAGAAAGAGACCCGCGATTCCATAGAAAGTCAGGGTGACCCCTTGTGGCAAAAAAGGAACTACAAATTCAGATGAAATCAAAGAGAAAAAATGTCTACCATAATAACTGGAAACTGAAATATATAACACCCCTAATGAACCCAAAAGAGTGAAAGAAGCCCAGAAGAAATTGATTGGTTTTCGGGACCCCGGTACAATGTCAAGCCATGCGTCTTGTGAACGACAACCATGTTTTTCTGATCCCCAACTAATGAATTTTGGAACATTAAGCAATAAAGCAGACATTACAATTAAGACAAGGCCCACTAAAAACACATAAACGTTTATCATAAAATGGGTACCTCAATTTCATATTTGTACCTATTCTTTTTTTTATTGTTATATTAAAAATTTTGTTGTTATATTAAATCCCCCTTATATTATTAAGGTACTATTAATAATAGTACTTTTGCCCGTATCTAAAAAATCTTGTTTTTTTGAACATGAAGAAATAAAGAAGCCATTGCAACTGCCGGAAATACTAGGCCCACTAAAGGAACAAAAAGGGAAGGTAAGTTTATCATAAAATGGGGTACCTCAATTTCGTATTTGTACCTGTTATGTTATTTTTTGTTGATTGTTATATATATTTTGATTTTTCTTATATTAAAGATAGTCTATAATCACTAGAATTCATATAGACTTATACTAAGTCTATATGAATTCTAGTGATTATATCTAAATGAATAGAGATGAATATCTATTCTATACGGAGTATACATAATGAAGTATATAGTATACTAAATCCATAATCAAAGAAAAAAAATGAATAAGATAAAAATCGAAAAATCGAAAAATAATAACTGTGTGTTCTAATTTCATTTTTGTATAATAAATTATACAAAAATGAAATTAGACTCTGAATTATTTTTAAGTTTGAGTCAACGGAACGAAACCATGGAAATGAAATAACTCAGTTAAAACCTCTTTTAAAAAATAACGTGGTACGATTGAATCAAATAAGCCCTTTTCGAATAAAAATTCAGCCTCTTGTACACCTTCGGGCACTTCGATATGCAACGTTTGTTCAATTACTCTTTTACCTGCAAATGCTATGTAAGCATCGGGTTCGACAATAATGATATCCCCCAACATCCCAAAACTAGCTGTTACCCCACCAGTAGTAGGAGATGTAAGTAGCGTTATATAGAATAACTTTTGATTGATTTGATAATTATATAAAGCAGAAGAAATTTTAGCCATTTGCATTAAGCTCAAACTTCCTTCTTGCATACGTGCTCCTCCAGAAGCACATACTATAATAAGAGGTAAAAATAGATCGGTAGCATATTCGATCAACCGAGTGATTTTCTCACCCACTACGGATCCCATACTACCTCCCATAAACTCAAAATCCATAATACCAATTGCTACAGGAATACCGTTTAGTTGACCTGTGCCTGTTTGAACCGCCTCCAGTAATCCGGTTTCGTTTTGATAAAAATCAAGACGATTTGGATAATCATCATTTTCCGAAGGTTCATCTTCATCTTCTGGATCATTTTCCGAAGGTTCATCTTCATCTTCTGGATCATTTTCAGAAGGTTCATCTTCATCTTTCGGATCATTTTCAGAAGGTTCATCTTCATCTTTCGGATCATTTTCAGAAGGTTCATATTTCAATCCCAATAAAAAAGGTTCTTCTTGCGGATAAGAATAATCATCCTTTTCAGAAGGTTCGTCTTCCGGTTCAGGTTGATCTCCCCAAGGTTCTTCTCCCGGATCTTCCCAAGGATATTCCGGATCCGGATATTCCGGATATTCCGGATCTTCCGGATCTTCCGGATCCGGATCTTCCGGATCTTCCGGATCTTTCCAAGGATCCGGATCTTCCGGATCTTCCGGATCTTCCGGATCTTCCGGATCTTCCGGACCTTCCCAAAGATCTTCCGGATAAGAATAATCATCCTTTTCAGAAGGATCAAGACTATTTTCAGAATTAAATTCAATGGGATCCACAGAGAACATGTCTTCATCCATAGGATTCCAAGTATCTGGATCAATCAAAAGTTCGATTCGATCTGAACTGCTCATTTTCAAATGACATCCACAGTGTTCACAAATATTCATTTTTGATTTAAAAAATTTCTTATAATTCAGTCCATAACAACTGTCACAGGCAACCCACAAATGCGAATAATCAGTTATCCTAGTAGGACTCTCGATTTCACTCCCATTTTGGACCTTATCACTCCCATTTTGGACCTTATCACTCCCATTTTGGACCTTATCACTCCCATTTTGGACCTTATCACTCCCATTTTGGACCTTATCACTCCCATTTTCCGATTCTAAAATCTTGTGGATCGGATCAGAATTCGAATCACAACCCCGATCATTATTACTATGATCGTCGCTATGATCGTCGCTATGATCGTCGCTATGATCGTCGCTATGATCGTCACCATTTGCCGATTCTAAAATCTTCTGGAGCATATCATCCCAATTATCATGCCAATCATTATCCCAATCATTATTACTATGATCGTCGCTATGATCGTCACCATTTGCCGATTCTAAACTCTTCTGGATCGGATCAGAATTCGAATCACAACCCCGATCATTATTACTATGATCGTCGCTATGATCGTCGCTATGATCGTCACCATTTGCCGATTCTAAAATCGTCTGGAGCAGATCATCCCAATCATCATCCCAATCATCCCAATCATCACCATTTTCTGGTTCTAAACTCTTGTGGATCGGATCATAATTCCAATCACAACCCCGATCATTATTACTATGATCGTCGCTATGATTGTCGCTATGATCGTCACAATCGTCGTATTCCAGATCAGTATTATCTTCCGAGTCCGGGTTACTTTCGTTTTCTGGGTCACTGTCATTTTGCGGGTCCGTATCGTCAGTATTATTATTATCATCATAATTAAGGGTGAGATCAATACCCAGTTCAGAAGAAAGATATTCTCTAATCTTTTCATTAATGAAATGATATACGGAATTCTCATCCTCATCCTCATCATCAGTCATAAGAAAAACATCTGTCAGTCTAAAATACGGATTGTCAATTAAATAACTTTTATTAACTACAGATAGTTCCAAGGTTACACTTAGAGTTAGAATACGCACTATTTTTTTTCTAACCCATATATATAATAAATAACGACGATCAGTTGTAGATGGGTATCCGTTTACGTTATTTTCAAACGGAAATAAACAAAACCAATAAATGTCTTGGTTTTCCATAGGACGTTGTCCTCCAATTTTTTAAATTATACAATAGATGGATAGTCATACAATAGATGAATAGTCATTTTTTTATTCATCGGTAAGGTAATAATATTCCTTCTACCATTTATTAAGAAGTTTAAATCTAAACTAAACTAAACAATTGTTAATCTATTAGATTCCCCTTTTTGCTTTTATTATTAAAAGGGAAATGCGAACAGAGTTCTATAAATATATTCTAGAAGTTATCCACTTCGTTTGTTGATTAGGCCAAAATTCCAACAAACCACCCTGCTTTTTTAGAATCTCATAAAACCACCCTCCTTTTTTAGAATCTCATAAAACCACCCTCCTTTTTTAGAATCTCAATATAATTATATTGTTAAGTAAGTATAATGTCAAGTAATTCAAATAGATCCATTTTAGAATCTCAATATAATTATATTGTTAAGTAAGTATAATGTCAAGTAATTCAAATAGATCAATCAAATCATTAAATCAATGGTTTACTTTTTTTTCTTAATTCTTTCTGAAATTTGGATAACTCTAAAATAACTCAAATGAAAAAAGAGCCTTTAAGGTTTTTTTTATGCAGCACTTTATTCTTTCTTTTCTTCTTGCGAATCTAGTGTTTTTCTTCATTCTAATACAATGTATCCACCATAAGCCTTTCCTCGTTTGAACCTCGCCCTTAAACTTGAAGTCTATGCCATCCTAAGGTGCTGCTAGATAGAAGGATCTTATCAACGTCCATAAATGATAAATCATACCATTAAATTATATATATATTTTTGAACCTTGCTCGAATTGAATCCTTTCGATTTGTGTATCAAAAATATAGTTACGAAGTTGTTCTAACTTATTGATTTTCAATAACCTCAGATACTTGACCCTGAACATGTACTATTTCTATCATCAATCCTTCTACTGTCCCCTAAACATACCGATTTCTATATAATCAATTCTATTTGATAAAGAATCCACAGCTAATTTAATCATGTTTTTCAAGTCTCACGTTATTCTATCTATAATATTATTAATAGATAGAATGTGGGACGGGAGGATTCGAACCCTCGAGTAACGGGACCAAAACCCGCCGCCTTACCACTCGGCGACGCCCCATTAATAGTAATAGATAGAATCTGGGACGGAAGGATTCGAACCTTCGAGTAACGGGACCAAAACCCGCTGCCTTACCACTTGGCCACGCCCCATTTTTGATTCGACACTAATAAATACTATTACTAGTATGGGTTGTTCATCAATTCAAGTTCTAAATTTATTCTATAGAATAAATAAAATTGTTACTAGAATTTGAATATGCATAAATATCGAATTAAACTGAATTTATTGATCATTGCATAGAATTCAATTAAGATATTGTATGAATATATGATTTCTTCGATTTTTTATTTCAGAATGAAACTGTTTTGAACTGGATAAGTTCAAATGAAAAAGGGATTGGGGGTATGATCTTATTTATATTCCATTATTTTCCATTTTTTCTTTTCTATTTCATATAAATAAGATAAAAATAATACTCTAAAAAAAAAAGATATAATTTTAATAGAAGAGTATAATAAATCAAATTATTTATATATATATAATAAGATAAAAAAAAAAAATACACTAAAAATTGAGAATTCAAAAAAAGCAAAAATACAATTTATTTTCTTAAAGAACAACATTTTTGTTATGCTTAATATCTTTAGCTTGGTCTGTATTTGTATTGACTCTGCCCTTTATTCAAGTAGTTTTTTCTTGGCAAAATTACCCGAAGCCTACGCTTTTTTGAATCCAATTGTAGATTTTATGCCGGTAATACCCTTACTCTTTTTTCTCTTAGCTTTTGTTTGGCAAGCTGCTGTAAGTTTTCGATAAGATCTTTTTTAATTTGAATAATGTCCGAAAAAATTAACAATTTATTTGAAAATAAAAATGATAACATTTTTAAAGATCAGATAAGTTTTACGGCGTGAATCCTTGATTCCAAATATTAAAATTTTTGGATAGACAATAAAAATCGAGACCATCTCATCATTTCTGATAAACTTAGTATCAAAGGAAACATAATATGAAATAGAAGAGAATCTATTCTCTCTCTGTCGTTTTTTTTTTTTTTAATTAGATTGGAGATTTTGTAATGCTTACTCTAAAACTATTTGTTTACACGATAGTGATATTCTTTGTTTCTCTTTTCATCTTCGGATTCCTATCTAATGATCCAGGACGTAATCCTGGACGTGAAGAATAATAAAATCTTTTTAGTTTTGCTTACTTGTGCTGGATTTTGAAATATTTTTTATCTATTTTACATCTTTAACTAGTAAAAAAAAAAAAAGAAACTCCATAATTTCAAAAGAAAAAAATACCAAATCATCAATAAAAGGAAAGAGAGGGATTCGAACCCTCGGTACAAAAATTCGTACAACGGATTAGCAATCCGCCGCTTTAGTCCACTCAGCCATCTCTCCCCAATTCAAAAAAAAAAAAAATTATTATGCTTATGATACATCGCATAAACAAAAAGAACAAAAAGTAGGGCTCGAAAAAAGCCTTCTTTATATCTTATTTGATATTGATTGATAGTCTTTTGATATATCTTATCTGTCTTTTTTTTTTCTATTTATTATATATAAATATATTATATAAAAATAATAAAGAGAGAATTATTGATTTTTTATACCTTCAGCAAAAAGAAAATCCAAAAATTAGACTCGCCCCCTTTTCTAAATTTCATTAGGGGGCCTCTTTACGAAACACGTCAACACTATAATTATCATAAAATTATGCACCTATTGCATAATTAGGACGGATTCCCTTGTTCGACAAAAGATCCTTTTATATACAATAATGGTATTGTAGCGGGTATAGTTTAGTGGTAAAAGTGCGATTCGTTCTATAGATCCCTTAATAGTTAAGGGGTCCCTTGCGTGATTCATATCACGATCAAAAACTTTATTTCTTACTTAAAGGGATTTAAGAATCCTTTATACCTCTCAACGAACGATTCGAGGAATAATATACATTATCATAATTTGTATACAATTTAAATACTAATTAGAATTGATTCTAAAATTATGAAACATAAGTTTTTGCAATTGGATCCAGAATCCAAATTTTTGAATATGCGTAAAGGATCCAGGGAGAATGATATAGAAAATTTGTTTCCAATCGTAACTAAATCTTCCATTTTTTTTTATTATTTGTATAGGAGAAATTGAAGCAAAATAGCTATTAAACGATTTTTTTAGTTTACTAGAAACATCAACATATTTAGTAAGCTCGACGGAAATTTTATTCTTTTCCTAAAGATTCTATCAAATAGAAATAGAGAACGAAGTAACTAGAAAAAAGCAGATTGTTCTAATACTCCTCTTCTAGAGGGATCATCTAAAAAGCAACGTGTTTTAAATGTATTCATACCGAAAGGCTGACATAGATGTTATGGGTCATTTTTTTCCTGTATTCCATCGATCTGTTAAATTATTCTGTAAAGGAGCTGAATGAAACAAAAGTTTCACGTTCGGTTTTGAATTAGAGACGTTCATTGATGAACGTCGACTATAACCCTTAGCCTTCCAAGCTAACGATGCGGGTTCGATTCCCGCTACCCGCTTATATCCTATCTCTCTATAGATTCTATTCGAATCTATTTTTTTCTATTATCGAATTCATTTTCTTACTAAATGAGTTCTTTTTTCTTTTCCTTTTCACGAAATTTTCGTGAAAAGGAAAAGAAAAGCGTCCATTGTCTAATGGATAGGACAGAGGTCTTCTAAACCTTTGGTATAGGTTCAAATCCTATTGGACGCAAATTTTTTCCATATCAATTTTATTCTATATATTAAGAAAATAAATTCAGAATATATTTTGAGTCTTTTTAGAAAGATACGAATATATTCTGAATTTATTTTCTTTATTATTATAAAATTCTGTTTAAATATTTAAAGAAAAATATGAAATTCTTAATCAATTTTTTATCAATTTTTTTCTACTTGTTCCTGAAGTAAAAAGAGTTCCATCTGTTC